GCCAATGTAGCTTAAATAAAGCATAACACTGAAGATGTTAAGATGGGCCCTAAAAAGCCCCATAAGCATAAAGGCTTGGTCCTGACTTTATTATCAGCTATAACCCAACTTATACATGCAAGTATCCGCGCCCCCGTGAGAATGCCCCAAAACTTCCACCCGAAGACGAGGAGCAGGTATCAGGCACAAACTATTAGCCCAAGACACCTTGCTATGCCACTCCCCCAAGGGTACCCAGCAGTAATTAACATTAAGCAATAAGTGAAAACTTGACTTAGTTAAGGTTAAAAGGGCCGGTAAAACTCGTGCCAGCCACCGCGGTTATACGAGAGACCCTAGTTGATAATTACGGCGTAAAGAGTGGTTAAGGAACTGCACAATTAAAGCCAAACACTTCCCCGGCTGTTATACGCTCCCGGAAATAACGAAGCCCAAACGCGAAAGCAGCTTTATGTCATAAGCCTGACCCCACGAAAGCTAAGATACAAACTGGGATTAGATACCCCACTATGCCTAGCCATAAACTTAAATGAAATTATACTAAACTCATTCGCCAGAGTACTACAAGCGAAAGCTTAAAACTCAAAGGACTTGGCGGTGTTTCAGACCCACCTAGAGGAGCCTGTTCTAGAACCGATAATACTCGTTTAACCTCACCACTTCTTGTTTCCCCAGCCTATATACCGCCGTCGTCAGCTTACCCTGTGAAGGCCAAAAAGTAAGCAAAATGGGCACAACCCAAAACGTCAGGCCGAGGTGTAGCGCACGAAGTGGGAAGAAATGGGCTACATTTTCTAATAATAGAATACTACGCACGACGCACTGAAACGTGCATCTTAAAGGTGGATTTAGTAGTAAAAAGCAAATAGAGTGTCCTTTTGAATCTGGCTCTGAAACGCGCACACACCGCCCGTCACCCTCCCCTCTCCAAAACTATTCAATTACTTAAACAACTAAAAACTATGCCGGGGAGGCAAGTCGTAACATGGTAAGTGTACCGGAAGGTGCACTTGGAACTCTTTAAACCAGGGCGTGGCTGAGACAGTTAAGCATCTCATTTACACTGAGAAAACACCCATGCAAGTTGGGTCACCCTGAGCTAAACAGCTAGCTTAAATACATAATAATAAAACAACATTAAATTAACTAATATTAAAACATACAATATTTACTAAAACATTCTCCAGCCCTAGTACGGGAGACAGAAAAGGCCCACTAAAGCAATAGAAAAAGTACCGCAAGGGAAAGCTGAAAGAGAAATGAAACAACCCATTAAAGCACAAAAAAGCAGAGATTTAACCTCGTACCTTTTGCATCATGATTTAGCCAGAACCTCCTGAGCAAAGAGTACTTTAGTTCAAAGCCCCGAAACCAAGCGAGCTACCTCGAGACAGCCTATACAGGGCCAACCCATCTCTGTGGCAAAAGAGTGGGAAGATCTCCAGGTAGAGGTGATAAGCCTATCGAGCTTGGTGATAGCTGGTTGCCTAAAAATTGGATAGAAGTTCAGCCTCGCACTCCTCCCATCAAACTTATCATGAATCCGAGAAAAATGCGAGAGTTAATCAAAGGGGGTACAGCCCCTATGAAACAGAATACAACCTTTCCAGGAGGTTAAGGGTCATAGCATCATAAGATCTCTGCTTCAGTGGGCCTAAAAGCAGCCACCTGTACAAAAAGCGTTATAGCTCAAGCAGATAAAAATCTATTATTCAGACACTTCAACCCAAAACCCCTAAACCTATTAGGCCCTTTCATGCTCACATGAAAAAGATCCTGCTAAAATGAGTAACAAGAAAAAACACCCATTTTCTCCCAGCCCCCGTGTAAGTTAGATCGGACCCTCCACTAACAATTAACGAACCCAACCAAAGAGAGCACTGCAACCCTCACAATAACCAAGAAAACCCTGCACAAAAGCATCGTTAACCCCACACCGGAGTGCCACAAGGAAAGACTAAAAGAAAAGGAAGGAACTCGGCAAACCCTAGCCTCGCCTGTTTACCAAAAACATCGCCTCCCGCAAATCAATATATAGGAGGTCCTGCCTGCCCAGTGACAATAGTTTAACGGCCGCGGTATCCTGACCGTGCGAAGGTAGCGCAATCACTTGTCTTTTAAATAAGGACCTGTATGAATGGCAAAACGAGGGCTTAACTGTCTCCCTTTACAAGTCAGTGAAATTGACCTGCCCGTGCAGATGCGGACATAATAATACAAGACGAGAAGACCCTTTGGAGCTTAAGACATAAGCCAACTATGTTAATAGCCTATTTAAATAGGCTAAACTGTAACACTGGCCTCAGTCTTCGGTTGGGGCGACCACGGAGTAAAACAAAACCTCCACGCGGATAGGGAATATCCTAAAACCAAGAGAGACATCTCCAAGTCACAGAACATCTGACCAAATAGATCCGGCCTCCCGGCCGATCAACGAACCAAGTTACCCAAGGGATAACAGCGCAATCCCCTTTCAGAGTCCCTATCGACAAGGGGGTTTACGACCTCGATGTTGGATCAGGACATCCTAATGGTGCAGCCGCTATTAAGGGTTCGTTTGTTCAACGATTAAAGTCCTACGTGATCTGAGTTCAGACCGGAGAAATCCAGGTCAGTTTCTATCTGTAACATCCCCTTTTCTAGTACGAAAGGACCGAAAAGAGAGGGCCCATACCACAAGCACGCCCTATCCTAACTTAATGAAAACAACTAAAATAAATAAAAGGAAGATAAACACTTAACCAAGATAAGGTTCACTAAGATGGCAGAGCATGGTAATTGCAAAAGGCCTAAGCCCTTTCCCCCAGAGGTTCAAATCCTCTTCTCAGTTATGCTCCCCCTAATTATTACACACGTAATTAATCCACTAGCCTACATCGCACCTATTCCACTTGCAGTTGCCTTCCTAACCCTAATTGAACGAAAAGTCTTAAGTTATATACAACTACGAAAAGGCCCAAACGTAGTAGGCCCTTATGGACTGCTTCAACCCATTGCAGATGCTGTTAAGTTGTTTATTAAAGAACCCGTACGCCCTACCACCTCTTCCCCCTTTCTTTTTTTACTCGCCCCCATACTTGCTCTCACCCTAGCACTAATGTTATGGGCACCAATACCAATACCATATTCATTTATTAACCTCAACTTAAGCATTTTATTTATTCTAGCCCTATCAAGCCTTGCCGTATATTCAATTCTTGGTTCCGGATGAGCATCCAACTCAAAATATGCCCTAATTGGAGCCCTACGAGCTGTAGCTCAAACTATTTCTTATGAGGTAAGCCTCGGACTAATTCTTCTCTCTATTATTATCTTTACAGGAGGCTTTACATTACAATTATTTAATGTTACACAAGAAGCAATTTGACTCATCCTTCCGGCCTGGCCCTTGGCTACAATATGATACGTCTCAACCCTAGCAGAAACCAATCGAGCTCCTTTTGACTTAACAGAAGGAGAATCAGAACTTGTTTCAGGCTTCAATGTAGAATATGCAGGCGGCCCATTTGCCCTCTTCTTCCTAGCCGAATATGCCAACATTTTATTAATAAATACCCTATCAGCAATTTTATTTCTAGGCACAACACACCTCCCACACTTCCCAGAACTCACCGCCACAAGCATCATAACTAAAGCTGTCCTATTATCCATACTTTTCCTATGAGTTCGAGCCTCATACCCACGATTCCGATATGACCAACTCATGCACCTCGCATGAAAGAACTTCCTCCCACTAACTATTGCACTAATTTTATGACATACTGCCCTACCAATCGCATTTACTGGCCTACCCCCACAACTTTAACAGGAACTGTGCCTGAATGCCCAAGGACCACTTTGATAGAGTGACATATGGAGGCTAAACTCCTCCCAGCTCCTAGAAAGATGGGACTCGAACCCATACCCAAGAGATCAAAACTCCAGGTGCTCCCACTACACCACCTTCTAGCAAGGTCAGCTAAAATAAGCTCCCGGGCCCATACCCCGAAAATGTAGGTTAAAATCCAACCCTCGCTAATGAGCCCATACACCCCCCTTATCCTCTTCTCCAGTCTAGGCCTTGGTACAACACTCACCTTCGCTAGCACACACTGACTACTTGCATGAATAGGCCTAGAAATTAATACTATAGCTATCCTACCACTAATAGCCAATCCACATCACCCCCGAGCCGTAGAAGCAACAACTAAATATTTCCTTACACAAGCAACTGCTGCCGCAATAATCTTATTTGCAAGCATTACCAATGCCTGAATTACAGGAGAATGAAACATCAATTATATAACACACCCCCTACCCACTATCTTAATTACACTAGCACTAGCTTTAAAAATTGGACTTGCTCCCCTCCACTTTTGACTCCCAGAAGTTCTTCAAGGACTAAATTTAACTACAGGACTAATCCTATCTACCTGACAAAAACTAGCCCCCCTCGCCCTACTTATCCAAATTGCCCCAACCACACAACCCGCATTACTAATAATTATAGGCCTACTATCATCTCTCATTGGGGGCTGAGGAGGGCTAAATCAAACTCAACTACGAAAAATTTTAGCCTACTCCTCAATTGCACACCTAGGCTGAATAATTATTGTAGTACAGCTCACGCCCTCCCTCACAATACTAGCCCTAATAACCTATATCATTATAACAGCAACAATTTTCACAACACTAAAATTAATTATAGTTACAAAAATTAACACTCTTACCCTATCCTGATCAAAATCACCAACCCTTATTGCCATAACCACCATTACTCTCCTATCACTGGGGGGCCTCCCTCCTCTAACAGGCTTTATACCAAAATGACTAATTCTGCAAGAACTCACAGTACAAGGCTCCCCAATTACAGCCACAATTATAGCCCTCAGCGCCTTACTAAGCCTTTACTTCTACCTGCGCCTATGTTATGCTGCTACCCTAACAATTTACCCAAACACAAACTACACCACCGCCCCCTGACGACTAGCAAATACACAAAACTCACTCCCCACAGCTATTCTTATTGCCTTATCATTATTACTCCTCCCATTAACTCCCATAATACTTGCTCTATTCACATAGAAACTTAGGATAACACCAGACCAAGGGCCTTCAAAGCCCTAAGCAGGAGTGAAAATCTCCTAGTTTCTGTAAGACTTGCAGGACTCTATCCTACATCTTCTAAATGCAACTCAGACACTTTAATTAAGCTAAAGCCTTCCTAGATAAGAAGGCCTCGATCCTACAAATTCTTAGTTAACAGCTAAGCGCTCAAACCAGCGAGCATTCATCTAGCTTTCCCCGCCGCCCTTAAAAAGGCGGGGAAAGCCCCGGCGGGCTATTAGCCTGCTTCTTCAGGTTTGCAATCTGATGTGTTATACACCACGGGGCTTGATAGAAGGAGGGCTTAAACCTCCGTCTATGGAGCTACAATCCACTGCTTACCTCAGCCATTCTACCTGTGGCAATCACACGTTGATTCTTCTCTACCAACCACAAAGATATTGGTACCCTCTATATAGTATTTGGTGCCTGAGCCGGAATAGTTGGCACAGCTTTAAGCCTCCTTATCCGAGCAGAACTAAGTCAACCCGGAGCCCTCCTAGGCGATGATCAAATTTATAATGTAATTGTTACTGCCCACGCTTTCGTAATGATTTTCTTTATAGTAATACCTATTATGATCGGAGGCTTCGGAAACTGATTAATTCCACTAATAATTGGAGCTCCAGACATAGCATTCCCCCGAATAAATAACATAAGCTTCTGACTTCTTCCCCCTTCTTTTTTACTCCTCCTTGCATCATCTGGAGTTGAAGCTGGAGCTGGAACAGGCTGAACAGTATATCCCCCTCTCGCAGGTAATCTTGCCCATGCAGGTGCTTCAGTAGACCTAACTATCTTCTCCCTTCACCTAGCCGGAGTTTCCTCTATTCTAGGGTCTATTAATTTCATTACCACAATTATTAATATGAAACCCCCAGCTATTTCTCAATATCAAACCCCCTTATTTATTTGAGCACTTCTAATTACCACTGTCCTTTTACTCCTTTCCCTTCCCGTGTTAGCCGCTGGAATTACTATGTTATTAACAGATCGAAACTTAAACACAACCTTCTTTGATCCAGCAGGCGGGGGAGACCCCATTCTCTATCAACACTTATTCTGATTCTTCGGCCACCCCGAAGTTTACATTTTAATTCTTCCAGGATTCGGTATAATCTCACATATTGTAGCTTACTATTCAGGTAAAAAAGAACCTTTTGGTTATATAGGAATAGTCTGAGCTATAATAGCCATTGGACTATTAGGATTTATCGTCTGAGCCCACCACATATTTACTGTAGGAATAGACGTAGACACTCGAGCCTACTTTACTTCTGCAACAATAATTATCGCAATTCCAACAGGGGTAAAAGTATTTAGTTGATTAGCAACCCTCCATGGAGGAACAGTTAAATGAGAGACACCTCTCCTTTGGGCCCTTGGTTTTATTTTCCTCTTTACAGTAGGAGGCCTTACAGGAATTGTACTTGCCAACTCATCAATTGATATTTCACTACACGACACCTATTATGTAGTCGCCCACTTCCACTACGTACTATCAATGGGAGCTGTCTTTGCTATTATAGGAGCATTTGTTCACTGGTTCCCACTATTTTCCGGCTATACTCTACACAGCACCTGAACAAAAATTCACTTCGGCCTCATATTTGTAGGAGTCAACCTTACATTCTTTCCACAACACTTCCTAGGACTCGCAGGTATACCTCGACGATACTCGGACTACCCAGATGCATATACTCTTTGAAATACTATTTCCTCAATTGGATCTCTTATCTCCCTAGTAGCAGTAATCCTATTTTTATTCATCTTATGAGAAGCATTTTCTGCCAAACGAGAGGTTCTAGCTGTCGAACTAACCGCCACAAACGCCGAATGGCTCCACGGATGTCCTCCGCCCTATCATACATTTGAGGAACCCGCCTTTGTCCAAGTTCAACCCAATAAAACTTAACACAAAAAGGGAGGGAATTGAGCCCCCATAAACCGATTTCAAGTCGGCCACATCTCCGCTCTGCCACCTTTTTATAAGATACTAGTAAAAATATTACCCTGCCTTGTCAAGGCAAAGTCGCAAGTTAAAACCTTGCGTATCTTAACCCACAAGCTTAATGGCACACCCCTCACAATTAGGATTCCAAGACGCAGCCTCCCCAATTATAGAAGAGCTCCTTCACTTTCACGACCATGCCCTTATAATTGTATTTATAATTAGCATTTTCATTCTATATATTATCCTCTCAATAGTATCAACAAAACTAACAAACAAATATATTTTAGACTCCCAAGAAATCGAAATTATTTGAACAGTCTTACCAGCCGTTATTCTTATTATAATTGCCCTTCCATCCCTCCGAATTCTTTATTTAATAGATGAAATTAATGACCCGCATCTAACTGTTAAAGCCATTGGACACCAATGATACTGAAGCTACGAATATACAGACTACGAAAACCTAAGCTTTGACTCCTATATAATCCCCACCCAAGATCTCACCCCAGGCCAATTCCGACTACTAGAAACAGACCATCGAATAGTTATTCCAATACATTCCCCCATTCGAGTCTTAGTCTCAGCCGAAGATGTACTTCACTCCTGAGCTGTCCCCTCATTAGGTGTAAAAATGGATGCTGTCCCAGGTCGTTTAAACCAAGCCTCCCTAACTACTTCCCGCCCTGGCATCTTCTATGGTCAATGTTCTGAAATTTGTGGGGCTAATCACAGCTTTATGCCAATTGTAGTTGAAGCCGTCCCTCTAAATCATTTTGAAAACTGATCTTCTCTTCTTCTTCAAGACATCTCACTAAGAAGCTAAAAGGGAATAGCATTAGCCTTTTAAGCTAAAAATTGGTGAGTCCCGAACACCCCTAGTGACATGCCTCAACTAAACCCCAGCCCATGATTCTCTATTATATTCTTTTCCTGACTAATTTTCTTATTAATTATTATACCAATAACCCTAAAATATACTTTTCCCAATGAACCTGTAAACACAGACACCAAAACGCCCGACACCACATCCTGAGCCTGACCATGATTCTAAACCTCTTTGACCAATTTAACCCTTCAGTATATCTAGGAGTCCCCTTAATTATAATTGCATTAACTTTTCCATGAATTCTCTATCCCTCCCCATCAAACCGATGACTAAATAACCGCCTACTCACTGTTCAAAGCTGACTTATTAAACGCTTCTCTCACCAACTACTTCTTCCAATTAACACCCCCGGCCATAAATGAGCCCTCATCCTTGCCTCATTAATAATTTTTCTCATTACTCTTAATATACTTGGCCTCCTCCCATATACATTTACACCTACAACTCAACTCTCCCTTAATATAGCATTCGCCGGCCCACTTTGACTCGCAACCGTTATTATTGGTATACGAAACCAACCCACCGCAGCCCTAGGACATCTTCTACCAGAAGGAACACCTATTCTACTTATTCCCGTCCTCATTATTATTGAAACAATTAGCCTATTCATTCGCCCCCTCGCACTAGGCGTACGACTAACCGCCAACATCACAGCAGGCCACTTACTAATACAACTCATTGCAACTGCCACTCTTGCACTACTACCAATATCAGCAGTAGCAGCTTTCCTAACTGTTATTCTCCTCTTCCTCCTAACTCTTCTTGAGATTGCAGTTGCTATGATCCAAGCTTATGTATTCGTTCTATTACTAAGCCTCTATTTACAAGAAAACGTATAATGGCCCACCAAGCACACGCATATCACATAGTTGACCCAAGCCCCTGACCCCTGACTGGCGCAGTAGCCGCCCTCTTAACAACATCCGGTTTAGCAATTTGATTTCACTTCCACACAATTACACTTATAACATTTGGATTAATTCTAATACTTCTTACAATGTATCAGTGATGACGAGACGTTGTTCGAGAAGGCACATTTCAAGGCCACCACACGCCACCTGTCCAAAAAGGCCTCCGATATGGAATAATTCTCTTTATCACATCTGAAGTTCTCTTTTTTGCCGGCTTTTTCTGGGCATTCTACCATTCTAGCCTTGCCCCAACCCCCGAACTAGGTGGATGCTGACCTCCCACCGGCATTACTCCCCTTGACCCGTTTGAAGTTCCCCTACTTAACACCGCTGTTCTACTAGCATCCGGAGTTACCGTCACCTGAGCACACCATAGCCTCATAGCCGGAAAACGGGCCCAAGCCCTCCAAGCCCTTACACTAACCATCCTCCTCGGACTATACTTTACTGCCCTACAAGCAATAGAATATTATGAAGCCCCTTTCACAATCGCTGACGGCATTTATGGTTCTACATTCTTTGTAGCCACAGGCTTCCACGGCCTCCACGTAATTATTGGTTCAACATTCCTTGCTGTCTGTCTCCTTCGACAAGCCCTCCACCACTTCACCTCAGAACACCATTTTGGATTCGAAGCTGCTGCCTGATACTGACATTTTGTAGACGTTGTTTGACTATTCCTATATGTTTCAATTTACTGATGAGGCTCATAATCTTTCTAGTATCCAAATAGTACAAATGACTTCCAATCATTTAGCCTTGGTTAAAATCCAAGGAAAGATAATGAATTTAGTTGCAACAATTCTGGCCATCTCCTTAGCTCTATCAATAATTCTTGCACTCGTTTCATTTTGACTCCCACAAATAAATCAAGACGCAGAAAAACTTTCACCATATGAATGTGGCTTTGACCCCCTCGGCTCTGCCCGTCTTCCTTTTTCCCTACGCTTTTTTCTAGTCGCAATTCTATTTCTATTATTTGACCTAGAAATTGCTTTACTCCTACCCCTACCCTGAGGCAACCAACTCTATAACCCCTCCACTACCTTTGCCTGAGCATCCGCCCTACTAATCCTCCTTACTCTTGGCCTAATTTATGAATGGATACAAGGAGGCCTTGAATGAGCAGAATAGGAGTGTTAGTCCAAAATAAGACCTTTGATTTCGGCTCAGAAAATCGTGGTTAAAGCCCACGACCTCCTTATGGCTCCCGCACACTTCACTTTTACATCAGCATTTACACTAGGTTTAATAGGCCTAGCTTTTCACCGAAAACATTTACTCTCCGCACTTTTATGTTTAGAAGGAATAATACTCTCTCTATTTATTGCTCTTGCCCTATGAGCCCTTCAACTAGAAACCACCACACTTTCCGCAACTCCAATACTTCTACTGACCTTCTCAGCCTGTGAAGCAAGCGCAGGCCTTGCCCTGCTTGTTGCCACAGCTCGAACTCACGGAACCGACCACCTCCAAAACCTTAATCTTCTACAATGCTAAAAATTCTAGTACCCACACTAATATTATTCCCAACAATCTGGTTGTCCAACCCGAAATGACTTTGAGTTAATACCACAGCCCAAAGCCTAATAATCGCCATATTTAGCCTCACCTGATTAACCCTTTATTCCGAAACAGGCTGATTATTTTCCAGCCCCTACATAGCAATTGACCCTCTCTCAGCACCTCTATTAGTTTTAACCTGCTGGCTCCTCCCCCTAATAATCCTAGCTAGCCAAAACCATATCCGCCCAGAACCATTAAATCGTCAACGTACCTATATTTCACTTCTAGCCTCTCTACAAGCATTTCTTATTATGGCCTTCGGTGCATCCGATATCATTATATTTTATATTATATTTGAAGCAACCCTAATCCCAACCCTAATTATTATTACCCGATGAGGAAACCAAAACGAACGCCTAAATGCTGGCATTTACTTTTTATTTTATACACTCGCCGGATCTTTACCTCTCCTTGTAGCCCTCCTCATTCTTCAACAAGACACGGGCACACTCTCCATGCTTATTTTACAATACCTAGAGCCATATACCTTCAATTCATATGGTAACAAATTCTGATGAATAGCCTGTCTCATTGCCTTTCTTGTAAAAACACCCCTCTATGGAACACACCTATGATTGCCAAAAGCACATGTAGAAGCTCCAATTGCTGGCTCAATAATCCTTGCCGCAATTTTACTAAAACTAGGAGGCTACGGCCTAATACGAATAACGATTGTGCTGGGCCCTCCAACAGAAGACACAGCATATCCATTTATTATCTTAGCAATATGAGGTATAATTATAACAGGCTCAACCTGTCTTCGCCAAACCGACCTAAAATCATTAATCGCATATTCCTCCGTCAGCCACATAGGCCTTGTTACAGCTGGCATCCTTATTCAAACCCCATGAAGTTTTACTGGAGCAATTGTTCTCATGATTGCCCACGGACTAGTTTCCTCTGCACTATTTTGTTTAGCAAACACAACATATGAACGCACTCACAGCCGAACAATAATCCTCGCTCGCGGTCTACAAATAATCTTTCCCCTTGCAGCCACATGATGATTTATCGCTAATTTAGCAAATCTTGCTCTACCTCCCCTTCCAAATCTCCTAGGAGAACTAATAATTATATCAGCTATGTTCAACTGATCCCCATGAACAATAATTCTAATAGGAGCCAGCACTTTAATTACCGTCATCTATTCATTATATGTATTTTTAATGTCACAACGAGGCCCCATTGCCCCACACACCTTAAACCTACCACCGACACATACACGAGAGCATCTCCTAATAATAATGCATCTCCTCCCACTAATTCTTCTAATTACAAAACCCGAACTAATATGAGGATGATGCTACTGTAGACATAGTTTAAAAAAAATATTAGATTGTGATTCTAAAGACAGAGGTTAAACTCCTCTTGCCCACCGAAGGAGGCTCAGAAGCAATAAGAACTGCTAATTCTTACCCCCATGGTTAAAATCCACGGCTCTCTCGCGCTCCTAAAGGATAACAGCTCATCCATTGGTCTTAGGAACCAAAAACTCTTGGTGCAAATCCAAGTAGTAGCTATGCACCCAACACCATTAATATTCTCATCCGCCCTCTTTATTATGCTTGCAACACTATTATATCCCCTACTAATATCCCTCAGCCCAACCCCACAAAAACCGAACTGAGCCATAACTCATGTCAAAACCGCCGTCAGCACAGCCTTCTTTATTAGCACCATTCCACTAATTATCTTTCTAGACCAAGGTATAGAAAGCATCATTACAAACTGACATTGAATAAATATTATAAACTTTGACATCAACATTAGTTTTAAATTTGATCATTATTCCCTCATCTTTACACCAATTGCCCTATTCGTAACTTGATCAATCCTAGAGTTCGCATCATGGTATATACACTCCGACCCATATATAAATCAATTCTTTAAATACCTACTCCTTTTCCTTGTCGCAATAACCATTCTCGTAACAGCCAACAACTTATTTCAACTATTTATTGGCTGAGAGGGAGTAGGCATTATATCTTTTCTCTTAATTGGCTGATGATTTGGACGAGCAGATGCAAATACAGCAGCCCTACAAGCCGTCATTTACAACCGAATTGGGGACATTGGACTAATAATAACAATAGCATGAGTCGCAACTAACATAAACTCCTGAGAAATTCAACAAATTTTTCTTTTGGCCAAAAACTTCAACATAACACTTCCCCTCATCGGACTAATTCTTGCCGCAGCAGGCAAATCCGCCCAATTTGGCCTACATCCATGACTGCCATCAGCAATAGAAGGTCCCACCCCAGTCTCTGCCCTACTACATTCAAGCACAATAGTTGTTGCAGGTATTTTCCTACTAATTCGCCTTCATCCACTAATAGAAAATAACCAATTTGCTCTCACATTATGTCTATGCCTAGGCGCCCTAACAACCCTGTTTACAGCAGCCTGTGCGCTAACACAAAATGATATTAAAAAAATCGTAGCATTTTCAACTTCCAGTCAACTTGGCCTTATAATAGTGACTATCGGATTAAATCTTCCTCAACTAGCTTTCTTACACATCTGCACACACGCATTTTTTAAAGCTATACTCTTCTTATGCTCTGGGTCAATTATTCATAGTCTTAATGATGAACAAGACATCCGTAAAATAGGAGGATTACATAAAATTATACCATTCACCTCCACCTGCTTAACCATTGGAAGCCTCGCACTCACCGGCACCCCCTTTTTAGCCGGCTTCTTCTCAAAAGACGCAATTATTGAAGCCCTAAACACCTCTTACCTAAACGCCTGAGCCCTCACATTAACATTAATCGCCACCGCCTTCACCGCAGTTTATAGCTTTCGAGTTATCTTTTTCGTTACCATGGGCGCCCCACGGTTCTCCCCACTAAGCCCAATTAACGAAAATAACCCATCTATTATTAACCCTATTAAACGACTAGCCTGAGGAAGTATCTTAGCAGGCCTTATTATTACAAACAATTTCCTTCCAATTAAAAACCCCACCATAACAATACACCCCACCCTTAAACTAGCTGCCCTAATAGTTACAATTATTGGCTTACTGACTGCTATAGAACTAGCAATAATGACATCAAAACAACTAAAAACCACTCCAATCCTAACAATACATAATTTCTCTAACATATTAGGTTTCTTCCCAATAATCTTACATCGTTTCCTCCCAAAATTGTCCCTCATTTTCGGACAGGCCTCTGCCACCCGATTTGACCAAACATGGCTAGAAACCCTTGGTCCAAAAGGACTTGCCCATCTCCAAACTAAAATAGCAATTACTACGAGTGATGCACAACAAGGAATTCTAAAACCATACCTAACAGTATTTTTTCTCACAACCATCCTCACTATCCTCATTAACCTCTAACTGCCCGAAGTGACCCTCGCCCTAATCCTCGAGTTAATTCTAACACCACAAACAAAGTTAATAATAAGATCCACGCACACACAACCAACATTCCCCCTCCTAAAAAATATATTATGGCGACCCCACCAGAAACTCCTCCTAGCACAAAAAACTCTTTTATCCCATCACCTACAATTCAAGATCCTTCATATCACCCCCCTCCTAAATACCCACCCACAATCCCCAAAACAACCATATAAACTAAAATATAAACTACAACCGAACGATCTCCCCAAGTCTCCGGAAACGGCTCAGCAGCTAATGCTGCAGAATAGGCAAATACCACCAATATTCCTCCCAAATAAATTAAAAATAAGACTAAAGATAAAAAAGAACCCCCATATCCAACTAAAACACCACATCCTGCTCCCGCAGCTAACACCAGGCCCAAAGCAGCAAAATAAGGCGCCGGATTAGAAGCTACAGCCACTAATCCTCCAATTAATCCTAACAGAAAAAAAACAATAAAATAGGTCATTATTCCTACTCGGACTTTAACCGAGACCTATGACTTGAAAAACCATCGTTGTATTCAACTACAAGAACACTTATGACCCACCTACGAAAAACCCACCCAATTATAAAAATCGCCAACGACGCACTAATTGATCTACCTGCCCCATCAAACATCTCAGCCTGATGAAATTTTGGCTCCCTCCTTCTCCTCTGCATTATAATACAAATTGCAACCGGACTATTTCTAGCCATGCACTACACATCAGATATCTCTACCGCCTTCTCCTCTGTTGCCCATATCTGCCGAGATGTAAATTATGGCTGACTAATTCGAAATATACACGCCAACGGAGCCTCATTTTTCTTTATCTGCATTTACCTCCATGTCGGACGAGGCCTATATTACGGCTCATACTTATACAAAGAAACATGAAACATCGGCGTTATTCTATTTCTCCTTACAATAATAACTGCCTTCGTTGGATACGTACTTCCATGAGGCCAAATATCATTTTGAGGTGCCACTGTCATTACAAATCTTTTATCAGCCGTCCCATATATAGGGGACGCCCTAGTCCAATGAATCTGAGGGGGATTTTCAGTAGATAATGCAACCCTGACCCGATTTTTCGCATTCCATTTTCTTCTCCCATTTACAATTATCGCTATAACACTACTCCACGCCCTCTTCCTACATGAAACAGGATCAAATAACCCAATTGGCCTTAATTCAGACTCAGATAAAATTCCATTCCACCCATATTTTTCATACAAAGACCTCCTAGGCTTTATTATTATATTAGCTGCTCTAACTGCCCTCGCATTATTTTCTCCCAACTTACTTGGAGACCCAGAAAACTTTACACCAGCCAACCCACTTATAACACCACCACACATCAAACCAGAATGATATTTCCTATTTGCCTATGCCATTCTCCGATCCATTCCAAATAAGCTCGGAGGAGTTCTAGCATTACTCTTCTCAATTCTTATCCTCATGCTCGTCCCACTACTACACACGTCCAAACAACAAGGCCTCACATTCCGCCCTTTAACTCAACTACTATTCTGAACCCTAGTAGCAGACGTCGCCATTTTAACCTGAATTGGAGGCATACCCGTCGAACACCCCTTTATTATTATTGGGCAAATTGCTTCAATCCTCTACTTCGCTATTTTCCTCATCCTCTTCCCACTAATAGGATGATTCGAAAACAAGATACTAAACTAGCCCCGCCTCAGTAGCTTAATTTCAAAGTGCCGGTCTTGTAATCCGGAGATTAAAGGTTAATGTCCTTTCTGACGCCAGAGAAAAGAGGGTTTAACTCCCATCTTCAGCTCCCAAAGCTAATATTCTAATTAAACTATTCTCTGTAATATACCCGAGCATATATTATGTATAATATTACACATGTATGTACTATATGTTTTCAATACATATATGTATAATATTACATATATATATGCTTTTAATACATATATGTATAATATTACATATATATATGCTTTTAATACATATATGTATAATATTACATATATATATGTTTTTAATACATATATGTATAATATTACATATATATATGCTTTTAATACATATATGTATAATATTACATATACTTATGCTTTAATACATATTATGCATAATATTACATACACATCTTTAATACATATCATGTATCACACATATTCATCTTTAACACATAAATCTAATATTGAAAATTCACAGAATCATTAGCTAAAGCTGAGAACTTGAATAACCCCCATACCTCCATACAAACATTTTCCTTGCCCGACTCAATTAAAATAGGTCCTCAAATATTTAATGTAGTAAGAGATCACCAATAATTTACAGTAATGCATACGATCCTTGATGGGTCAGGGACAAATATCGTGAGGGTAGCACAAAATGAACTATTACTGGCATCTGGTTCCTATTTCAGGGCCATACAAAGTAAACATTCCCCATAACTGAAATCTAAGGGGCATCTGATTAATGGTGTTAAACTTATAGATCATAACCCCACATGCCAAGGCGTTCACTCCAAAATGCATCTGGTATTTTTTTTAGGTTTCCTTTCACTTGGCATGGGCCTCCTCCCAAATGATAATTAAGAAGGTTGTACATATACCTTGAATGAGTAATAGATATGTAATGTTGTAAAGACATTACTTAAAGAACCACATTAAAGGATATCAAGTGCATAATATACTATCCTTAACTCCACATTTATATGAGATCTCCCCCTCTTGGCTTCTGCGCGTTAAACCCCCCCTACCCCCCCATGCTAAGAAAATACTATTATTCCTGTTAAACCCCAAAACCAGGTAGGCTTTTCTTAACTTTTTAAAAATTATCACGCAATATTTTTTCCCATGTACAACGTATAGTGTGTATATAGTGTGTATATAGTGTGTATATAGTGTGTATATAGTGTGTATATAGTGTGTATATAGTGTGTATATAGTGTGTATATAATATAATATATATAATATATATGCAATATATATATGCAATATATATGCAATATATATGCAATATATATGCAATATATATGCAATATATATGCAATATATATGCAATATATATGCAATATATATGCAATAAATTAAACGCT